CACCAACAACCAAGGAACGGGAGTGGGTGGTCCCTAGGAACGGCAGAAAGGAAGTACTGGTTCAACCAGATACGAGTGACGGAACCGGTGTTGATCAAAGACATGCGCCGAGTGCCAGGAATGACTATAAGCCGATAGAGTCGTTTTAACATGCCATGAACCGAGATACAATTTGACTAGTGCCAGGTACAAGAAAGAGTGGAGTTGATTTACAGATACTAGTACCTGAATGACAAGTGACGAAAGCAAGAAAGAGTTACTAAAACCATTACGAATGACAAGTACACACAAGAATGACTCGATCGAGTCCCGAGAGACAGATAGAGCTTAACTAAAACGTCCGCCCGGTCATCCTTCCATCATCCGGCGATGAAATCGAGGGATGATACGAGGATACCCTGATCGATTGAGGGAGACTGGTACAGGCAACAATTCGGGTGGCTTCGGAATACCTCCGTAAGCCATCTGAAGGGATGAAGAACACTGTTTTAGATACAGTGATTTGAATAAAAATCCCGACTTCCGTACTAGCCTGACCACCTGTTTTGAGAACAAGTAAGCTCCAATGCATGCTTCCTTAGTCAAACTATCATGAGTTATAAGGATCATACGGTTTAAGTATGACCTTGAAACCCGAAAATCTTCCAATGTCGATCCTAATGCTACAGTTGCTATCGGTTGCTAGCCTAAAAAAAATCTTTGTACCCTCATGGATACGGTCCTGAGGCTTCTGAATGATAGAATTAGAGGGTCCCTTTCGGACGTGCAGATTGAGGTTGGTAGGATATAGGCGTTAGGCTCTTTCGATGGCACTGAAAGGCCTGTTATCGTACTCTTTCGTATATAGTTGTCAAAGACACTGGAGAGAACTAGTCTCTCGGGCTAGGGACTCTCTATCTATATACTATCAACTGGATTTATAGCGAGCTTGTACTATTAGAACAAGGGCATAGTTTTAGGGACACTCACGTCTTTTTTTACAAGTAAAACTTGTCTCTATATTCAAGGGACTCACGATTGTGCAACGAAGTCTCCTATTCGGCGATATTCACATTGATTCTGGAATAACCTATCATATGCGGCCTCTGCTGCTGTTCACAAGTACAAGATGAGGATCAGCAACAGGTATTACCAGAGTATCATAGCTTATTTGACAGAGACGACGTTTAACCTTTTCCGCGGTGTGAACCTTGCGGTAAGTGTTGTATACTTTAAGAAGAGAGATCTATTCTACTTCTTTATTCTATCAAACCTGAAAACGAGGCCTCCGGTAAACAAGCTATAAAAGATGAATATCGCTCTCTCTAGCTAACCTGGAAAAAGTCTACCTTTGCGGAACTTACGCCGAAGCTCCTTCCTTTCTTCCTCCCTTGTTCTATTACCCCAAGGCCTCCTCGGTCTTCTTGGACTTGGTTTCTGTCTGATTTCACCCGCACTGCTAATGTAGGCTTTTTGGGGGTAATGGCATCGGCACACTATTCGTCTAAATAAGTTCTCTTTCGTCTTCCAATAGTTCTGACCCGCAAAGTGAGCCCCGAAAACTGTCAACCTATGACCAACTCAAAATTAGAGTAGCTGATAGAGTAGAAGGTGGGATTCTATATTCTATAGCCTATGCGCCTGCTTCTGATGAGATAGAAGTAGGCTCCCGGTGCGTCTTCCTTCGGTCGGCTTGTCATCGAAGGATGTTAGCCAAATCAGAAGAACTATAGGCTCGAAGGCTCGGGTTGGTCAAGCGAACTGATTCATTTAATTCTTCGCCTAGTCTTAGCACCCGCACAGTAGAGGGGAAGAAGCATTCCCTTTCCGACAAAACTAAGCGTCTTGCCGCTGGGTAAAGGCAATAGGAGGAGGTTTGGAACCCCAAAACAAGTCTAGGCTTAAGAACGGTGATGCTAGTTCAGTTGTTGAAGAAAATGTCCCGATGAACCTTGGGAGCATCCCGGGCAAGATCTATGGCTTCAGCTGCGGCTAAGCGAACTACCTATTCTATATATTCTATAGAAGTGAATATGATAGAAAAAGCTCTTCTTTCACATAGTGGGAGGCTGGCCTTCTCTCTTCCCAATTCTCCCAATGAGACCTCTTTCACTCACTTAGTGGACGACCCAGAGGACTTTAATAAAGCCCCCTTTTGCCTCATCACGATCTCCCGGTGAAGTAGCGGCTCCCTCCTATTACTATTTATGAGGTGGAGTCGAAGCTATGGCACCAGAAAGTCAAAGAGATTCCGTCCCGAACCACTCGTGTAGTCTTCTTCCTGCCTCCCAGTTAGGCCCTATCTCGCTTTCCAAGTCTCATTTGGATGAGGCGCCGGCGCTACTAAATGCAACTCTCATTTCAACATTCTTCTCTATTGGCCCTTCCTTCTCTATCTGCCTAGAGAACCTCTCTTTCCCTACAAGGCACTAGAAGGTCGACCCCACTTTCCACACTATGTTGACTTTACTCCTGAGCCCAGTCATTCCCCGCCACTCTTTCACACAGCATTGAGGGCTTTTTCATAAGAAGCAGCACTCTATTGTCCACTTCGATAGCTTTCAAGAGTCTCTTTCATACATCGTTCCGGGGTCTCCCCTCTTTCTGGCGGGCCTTCTTTCTTCTGCTTCCTTGTGCTTCTGAGATCGCTAGCAATTTTCCATTGACTGATTCACCAAGCATTGGAGCAAGCGAGGAAGACCGCTTTTTCCATCATCCAAGTCCATCTCCGGCCCCCTTCTTCCTAAAGCCCCGCTCCAGCCTGCTCCTTTATCTGTCTTCTAGTCGGCTCCCCATTCATCTTCTGTCTCCCACGGATAGGTGCCTTTCGGGAACGTCTCTCTCCGCTACTCCCTTTTTGAATGAATAAGGGGTAGGGCCTTCTTCACTTAGTCATCTCTGCCTACGACTTTTTTTCTTTCTTGACCCTGCTCGCCTAGCTGGCCCTATCTTGCACGTTCCACTAACCGCTATCACAATAGGAGAATTCTGACTCTCACTTGACAAAGAGTCAGATCGTCTATATAGACCTCAAGCTAAAAAAGACAAGAAAGCAATACGCGCCTAGTAAGGCTCGGAAAAGATCAAGTCCGAAATCATTGTGTTCTCAAGGCCGGAGGCCAAGTAAAAGACAGAGACCGTGCCCCTCGGGCACCTCTGAAGAGGGTGCCGCCCTTCCACTAAGCCTTCCTACATATATTCAAATCAGTACAAAGGCAAGTATATATTCTATTTTGAGGGAAAAAGATAAGGAAAAGATGGACTATGCCACATGGCCGCTACAAATAAAGGAAAAGTCTTATGCGAGTGATACCAATCGGACACACTTGGAAAAAAGGAATCATCAGCTACTAATACAGCTGAATCAAAGGAAAAGAAGTAAAAAAGAAAGCGGAAAGAAGTCAATGTGAGAAAGCAAAAAAGGTAACGAGGCGACCGGAGGAGGGAGAAAGGAGAAAAGGGGTGGCAAGCAACTCGAAGGGATGCTGCGCCACCTAGGTACGCGTCTGGATCTGCCTCGGGCTTTGTCTTTGTTTCTATAGGATCTGCTACTCCAACCGTATCTACTTGTGGTGTACCTGGGTTGGTTTGGCCTCTTCCATAATCCTTGCCGCTGATGGTTATGGGTAAATCACAGTAAAGCAGAAAGGAAAGCCTCCCGGAGAACGTTTTCGTCGCCGTGAAATCCGAGAGAGAAGTCTCTAAAGCCGCTATGGTCTGGGCTCTCACTCACGTCGTCCGCCCCGGGGACTCCATTACGCTGCTCGCCCTATTAGCCGGCGGAAACCATGATAATTCATTAATTTCAGCCAGTCCCGGGTTATATATTGTACGGCGAAACTCGCTAATAGATATCTGTTTTCTCAGGAACCAGACCTGCATGCACGAAGAAGAACATATCTCTCTGGTCATATTCTTGTGGAACTTCTGTCGTCCCGTTCATTGTGGTTCCTCGGCCCTGCCAGCCATTTGCTTGCTCGAATTGTACACATTCAAAGAAGGGGCAAGCTAAACAAGCAAGCAAGCCATCCAAGTTTATTTTATAGAGTCGGAGGTTAGAAAGAACTTGGGGTTCCCCTGTGACTAACTTAGCGCACTTCCGGTGGTAGCCATTGGGCTAAGTCTCTATAAAGAGCCACTCACATATTTATTTATTTATAGTTCGGTGTGAGATCAGCTAAATTAAGCTACGCTCATCATTTATGATCCACGGCTCACTCAATTAGAGCACTAACTACTTCAAAGGAATTCGCTCCAAAGACGCTTTTAATCGCTCCGCTGGTGCGATCTGGTCGATTGTCCAGTCATCTCGGTGAGGAATTTAGCTATGCCCCCCGCTGACCTTTCACTGTGAGTACTGCTGCAGTAAAGCCAACGGGAAGATCAGTCCCAGGGCTCAATCTAGGCTGCCAGCCAAGATGAAGATGGATTGCAGGGGTTGTCAGGGAGCTTCATAGGGAATTGTAGGATCCATAGCTGGAAAGACTGCAGGAAAAAAGGGGAACATAGTCGCTAGGAAATCAGATTCCATAGTCAAGGCTGAGACAGACCCTATGTTTACTTCGCGATAGTCTTAGCTCGACATTGTCAAGCCATACTATCTACCAAAATTTCTTTTTTTCTGACATTCTATCCTATATATCATATCGGAGATATAAGGTTTGAACTTCCACTTATGGTAATCGAACTTGGTAATCAAACTCTTTCCCGGCAAGAAGATAAAAGATTTCCTTCGGGCAAGTTCCACTATAGTTGGGAAAGGAACGGACCACAAGCTTCGCGCTCTGCCTTTCTTGTATTTGGACTCTTTAGCGCTATATGCTGCTCTCTCTGCGCGCTTAGCTTTCTTTGCTCTTTGCTATCGTGCTATTGCCGGCTTCCTTCTCTTTAAGACTAAGACCAAGGGCTCTTACAGAGTGAACACGTCTTATTTCATTTTTAGAAATATGATCTTTTTCATTCCCCAAGGGGAAAAGGTCTCTTCTTCTGCTTCAGTTGATCCTGAAGCAGATCTTTTTTCG